AAAAGAGGTATAGATACCGCCTGTTTCTAACTCGTGAACCATGATATTAAGTGAGTCGATACAACAAAACATAAAGAATTTTTCTAAGAGTCTAAAACAAAGGTAAATGCACAAGCAATATGTGAATCGCCGAACGCAAATTCTTAGTTTGCGTAGTACTTCGTTGGACAGAAACTATATCGGTGTTTCCCTCGGTATAAAGTAGGTATCTACATAATAACAGATACACTTCCTCTTTAAACCGTAAAGCTAGAAACAAAAAAGGGGGGGTGGTTTGCTCCTTATTGTAATATCCATGTATAATTTAAGAGCCAGTTTAGAATATTTAGGGCGAATTCCGTTGGAAAAAATGGTATATCATGCGTATTCTTTTTCCTTTCAAAATAGGAGCGTGGGAATCATTTAAATATTTATTTGATTGAAAAGTTATTCCTCATCCATTACATTACTTTACAGAATTCCAGTATAATTTTGATTTTGAAATGAAGATATCTTTCTTTAAAAACGCTTTGCAGAACAATTATGAAACTATTAATACAGTTTGATTACTCAACTCAATTAAATTAGTAATAACCCTAGAGTCCACTTCTTCCCCATACTACAAGTGAAAGGGAAAATGTAAAGACTACCATTAAAGCAGCCCAAGCAAGACTTACTATATCCATGTGAATTATGTCCCTGATCTCTATGAATATGAAGAAACTCTTTCATTATTGATCACTAATAATAATGTAATCAATGGCGCAGAGTCAAAAAGGGATTCGGAATGAAGACTATTAATGAACCGACCTAATAACTCCACCCATAATAAGCTCATGTATGATTTCTAGTAGAATTTGGAAGCATTAAGTACAAGTAAGACACGCAGTTACTTTTTTGTAATTATCAAGGGAATGCTATTAATTACACATGCAGTAATGGTAATACCTGTTCTTTCTTTTGTTACCCTAACAATAAAAATAAAAAAGGGTAACAATATACAATCAAGATGTATCACTATCTATCACATATCTCTATCTACCATTTGATCTAATCCTTATGACCTACCCAGTATTTCACAAAGACACTAGAGAAATCTTCTATTCTATTACACTTACACTCTTGTTTGGGCGTTACCGAACATCTTTTTTACCTTTACTTTAGTCTTTTTTGATTCTATAAAAGAAACCAACATCCTATATTGATTGAATATATGAGCACTCATAAATTCTTGCGAATTTGTATGTATACAAAGCATCTTTTACTCTTTCAACAACTACCAATTCCCAAGCCAACTATATAATCTAATTCAAAAAGAATTCAATTCATTAGACAGTATATTAGTATAGTAATAGCCTAGTCCTTCCTATACAAAAATCCTCCCTGGAATCTCAGGCGCAAGGATTGAGAGTCTTTTAACCTCCAGCTTCTGAAAATCAAGCAAGTATCAAAAGTTCTTGTACTTTTCCTCTGCTTCTACTAGGCAAGGATTCAGCAGCTTATATTCTATCAGCAAGCAATAGCTATTTCCCGTTTTTTTGATCAGGCGACACCCGGATTTGAACTGGGGAAAAAGGATTTGCAGTCCCCCGCCTTACCACTCGGCCATGCCGCCAAAACGAGAAAAATAGATGGAAATTTTTTTGAGTCACACAATCAAAAATTCAGTGCAATTTGAATTGGACCCATTAACTATTGACTGTTAATTCATCAAAAATTCTTTGATCTCAAATTATGTTTCCTTAATGGCGCAAGAAAATCCAATTGATACACAACTAATAAGTTGTCAATTAATAAGTGTAGTAATAAGTATTATTCATTTTCAATGAAAAATCCTTTTCAATTTCAAGTATAACAACAATGATGCGGATATGTAAACCCTAGAACATAAATTGTTACACAGATATACCGAATCTGGGATCTTGTTTATGATGATATTCTCACAGGGAATTTAGGGAGTTAGCGTGCTTCAATATTTCATTGAATATATGGAATATCAAATAGAAATTATGATATAGCATAGCGTGGGCCCGCGCGGGATAAGAGAGTCTTCATGTGCTTAATAAAAAGAACCCTTCAGGGGGCACTTCAATCGTATTCCACGAATTCGACTAACAAATGGGTAAAATGCCTCTCTTTTCCGCGAATACTTTTTTTTTTTTTACAAAGGAATCCAATCCGTGAAAAAGTGAAGTGTGAAAAAAAAGGAAACTCCAAAAGGTTCCTCTCTGTCTTTATCTCATTCATAGAGAACAGATCAAATCTGGAATCCATTTAGTTTTTTTCTGGTACCCAATCAGCGGATCCTAATATCATAGTAATGATAGAAATTGGATCACTTTTGATATTCTATGACAAGATTCCATAAATAAGTCTAACCGTCATAATTTTTTTTCTAGGAATTTTTTATGAATTAATTTCGATTTTGATTTGTTGCAAATAAATTCTAAGAGTAGAAAATTCTCTTTTTTTCTCCGCTTGTACATATTTCATACATTCGATCTATGATATGGAGTTGGGTAAAATTTCATGTGATTTAGTAAACAGAATATAATTCCATCATTGCTAGATCAATCCACATCATTACTAGATCGATCCATATGGTTCGATAAAGAATGATCCTTGGAAAATGAATGGGACTTTTTCGATAAATGGGAAACAAAAAATGCTCCGGGATGGAAATGAGGGAATGTCTACAATACCTGGGTTTAGTCAGATACAATTTGAGGGATTTTGTAGATTCATTGATCAAGGATTGGCGGAAGAACTTTATAAGTTTCCAAAAATGGAAGATACAGATCAAGAAATTGAATTTCAATTATTTGTGGAAACATATCACTTAGTAGAACCTTTGATAAAAGAACGGGATGCTGTGTATGAATCACTCACATATTCTTCTGAATTATATGTGTCCGCGGGATTAATTTGGAAAACTGGTAGGGATACGCAAGAACAAACCATATTTATTGGAAAAATTCCTCTAATGAATTCCTTGGGAACCTCTATAGTAAATGGAATATACAGAATTGTGATCAATCAAATATTGCAAAGCCCCGGTATTTATTACCGTTCAGAGTTGGATCATAACGGAATTTCGGTCTATACCGGTACCATAATATCAGATTGGGGAGGAAGATCAGAATTAGAGATTGATAGAAAAGCAAGGATATGGGCGCGTGTAAGTAGGAAACAAAAAATATCTATTCTAGTTCCATCATCAGCTATGGGTTCGAATCTAAGAGAAATTATAGATAATGTTTGCTACCCTGAAATTTTCTTGTCTTTCCTGAATGATAAGGAAAAAAAAAAAATTGGATCACAGGAAAATGCCATTTTGGAGTTTTATCAACAATTTGCTTGTGTGGGTGGGGATCCGGTATTTTCGGAGTCCTTATGTAAAGAATTACAAAAGAAATTTTTTCAACAAAGATGTGAATTAGGAAGGGTTGGTCGACGAAATATGAACCGTAGACTTAATCTTGATATACCGCAGAACATTACATTTTTGTTACCACGAGATATCTTGGCGGCTGCAGATCATTTGATCAGAATGAAATTTGGAATGGGTACACTTGACGATATGAATCATTTGAAAAATAAACGTATACGTTCCGTAGCGGATCTGTTACAAGATCAATTCGGGTTGGCTCTGGTTCGTTTAGAAAATGCGGTTCGAGGAACTATAGGCGGAGCAATTAGGCATAAATTGATACCGACGCCTCATAATTTGGTAACTTCCACTCCATTAACAACCACTTATGAATCCTTTTTTGGCCTACACCCCTTATCTCAAGTTTTGGATCGAACGAATCCATTGACACAAATAGTTCATGGACGAAAATTGAGTTATTTGGGTCCTGGCGGGTTGACAGGGCGAACTGCCAGTTTTCGGATACGAGATATCCATCCTAGTCACTATGGACGTATTTGCCCAATTGACACATCGGAAGGAATCAATGTTGGACTCATTGGGTCCTTAGCAATTCATGCAAGGATTGGTCATTGGGGGTCGTTAGAAAGACCGTTTTATGAAATTTCTGAGAAATCAAAAGAGGTACGCGTGATTTATTTATCACCAAGTAGAGATGAATACAATATGGTAGCGGCAGGAAATTCTTTGGCATTGAATCAGGGTATTCAGGAAGAACAGGTTGTTCCAGCTCGATATCGCCAAGAATTCCTGACTATTGCATGGGAACAGATTCATCTTCGAAGCATTTTTCCCTTCCAATATTTTTCTATTGGAGCTTCTCTTATTCCTTTTATCGAACACAATGATGCGAATCGAGCTTTAATGAGTTCTAATATGCAACGTCAAGCAGTTCCACTTTCTCGATCCGAGAAGTGCATTGTTGGAACGGGGTTGGAACGCCAAGCGGCTCTCGATTCGGGGGTTTCCGCTATAGCCGAACACGAGGGAAAGATCATTTATACCGATACTGACAAGATCATGTTATCAGGCAATGGGGGCACTCTAAGCATTCCATTGGTGATGTATCAACGTTCGAATAAAAATACTTGTATGCATCAAAAACCTCGGGTTCCACGGGGTAAGTGTATTAAAAAGGGACAAATTTTAGCGGATGGTGCCGCTACAGTTGGTGGCGAGCTAGCTTTGGGAAAAAACGTATTAGTAGCTTATATGCCGTGGGAGGGATACAATTTTGAGGATGCGGTACTTATTAGCGAACGTCTGATATATAGAGATATTTATACTTCTTTTCACATACGTAAATATGAAATTCAGACTCATGTGACAAGTCAAGGTCCCGAAAGGATCACTAATGAAATACCACATTTAGAAGCCTACTTACTTCGCAATTTAGACAGAAATGGAATTGTGGTGCTGGGGTCTTGGGTAGAAACGGGTGATATTTTAGTCGGTAAATTAACGCCACAGATAGCCAAAGAATCATCATATGCTCCGGAAGATAGATTATTACGGGCCATACTTGGTATTCAGGTATCCACGGCAAAAGAAACTTGTCTAAAACTACCTATAGGTGGCCGAGGCCGAGTTA